GATAAAGTGGCTGAGGTAAAGCGGTAGATTGTAAATCTATAAACGAGTAAAAACTCCTTTATCAAACTCTATAGTATAAAGATAACATTAAATTGCAAGTTTAAAGATGTGTAAATCACTAGGGTTTAGTAGAATTTAAAAGAGTAAAACTTTTTTTAAAAACTTTGAAGGTTTTCAGTTTAAATAACTTAAAATTCTGTTAGAGAATAAGAAAGTAAATAGGTAAGAGTAGGCCAATGAAATTAAACGATATAGATAGGATAAGTATAGGAGAAGCAGATGTGTAAGGTTTTATTTTGGTATTAAAAGCTAAAGACGGGTTGACCATAATAAGAAAGGTGATAATAATCCGGAGGTAAAAGTAAAGAGTAATAAGCGCTGAAAGTAATAAAAAGAATAGAGGAACAAATAAATTTAGGTCAACTATAATTTGGATGGTTATCCACTTTGGAATAAATCCTGTAAAAGGTGGTAATCCCCTTAGAGAAAGAAAGTTAAAGGAAATCAGAGAGGCGTGGTAAACTCTGGTATAGTCTGATTGGACTAAGTCAGAAAGGGTGAAAGCCTGTAGTTTATGAAAAGTTGCAGAAATAGAAAAAATAATAAAAGAGTAAACAGAGAAATAAAAAAGTCAAAAGGAATCTCCGATTGAAATAGCCAAAAGCATTCAAGATATGTGATTGATAGAAGAAAAGGCAATAATTTTACGCAAAGGGGTTAAGTTTAAGCCACCAAGAGCACCAATGAGAGAAGAGAGGATAGCTGAAAAAAGAACTACTTTAACTAACAAAAAATTGAATATTAGATAAGATAGTAAAATCATAGGAGCTAACTTCTGGAGGGTTATAAGGAGAAAAGCTTGAGGCCAGGCTAATCCTTCTATAATATGAGGAAACCAGAAATGGAAGGGAGCACTAGCAAGCTTTAAGAGAAGAGCAAGGAGAAGGAGAACTGATGCTAGGTAAGAGAAGGAAATAGAGAAAAAGCTAGATATAATAAGGAGGGTGGAACCTAAAGCTTGGATTAGAAAATATTTGAGGGCTGCTTCGGAATAGTAAGGGTTTATTTTCAAAGTGATTAAAGGAATAAAAGATATTATATTTAACTCGAGGCCAATTCAAGCTCCAAATCAAGAAGTAGAAGAGATGGAAATAAGAGAACCTATTAAAAGAGAAAAGAAAAAAAGAAAGAAAGAAAGAGGAAAAGTCACTAAAAAGAGAAAGGTTATTACTTTCATTTACGGGGTATGAGCCCATTAGCTTATGTTATTAGCTTATCTTTTAAAATCAATACTTATTAGTGTAAAGAGCACAAAAAGCTTTGATCTTTTAAGAAATGGTGCGACTCCATTGTAAGTAATATAGGTAGTGGTCTACATGATTAGCTCTATCAAAGCTACCCTTTAAAATTCAGGCACTATATTAGTCCATAAGAAACAAAAGCCGGCTTTAAGAGTGGTAACGGAAAGGAACAGGATAAATATTTAAGAATAAGTTATACAATGGTAAGCTCAAGGGGAATTTATGGTTCCGACAAGGTAGTAAAGATAGTGAAGGTGCAAAGGATGTGCTTGGTATAGAGATGTAAATTATTAAATGTACATTTATGTGATTATATATGCTTATATTTAAATGTTACAATTTACTAGATGTTTATATCTGTTCAAGGTCTTTCACATAGGCCTTAGCTTTATTTTATAATATGATTTAGCTTCCTCATAGTTCAGGCATACTCCTACGGTCCTGCTCGTTCTTCCTCAAGAAAGAATTAGAGCAGGATTTGGAGTATGCCTGTGTGTTTAATCCAATTGGAGGCTTAGGACAGTTCATGCACAGATTATCCGTTAGAGGTAGTTCAGTCAAATACACATACGTGATTTTTGGGTTTACGAGGGGGTTAGAAAAATATAACAGAGAGATTTTATATGTTCAGGTAAGTTTATATAATTAATTAGTCATAAAGTTGTTTGAGGTTGGAACTCTCACGATTTATAGTCTTATGAATCTACCAGATTTATATAGAGATAACGAAATGTAGGGTGTTTTACAAGTTTTTCTTAAAGAGGTAATTAAAGTGGTAAAGGTAAGGGATATGTAAGCCTGATAACAGTAGGGGGTTAGAATGTTTGATTTTGGCTTAGATTTTTTTACAGTATTGTTAAAATTGCATGAAAGTTATAGCAAGAAAAGACCATTCGGTTTTATACAGAAGGGGGTAGTTGGTAAATTATAATAAAATGATAAAGGTTATATTCTCAGCATAAAATATTAAGCAAGTACATGAAAATGTGACTTAGTAACAATAAGCGTATAGGTCTGATAAACATTTGTGCCAGCATTCGCGGTTATACTTTGAGATCGAGTAAAATGAGTTAGTAAGTAGTTAGACGAAAGTAATTAAATAAGTTTATTTTTAATAAAGGGTAAAATTAGGTTGTTATGATGTAAAACAAGAAATTATAGTCGAAGCTAGAAAAGTTTAGTTAAAAACTAGGATTAGATACCCTATTATTCTAAATTGAAATATTAAATTACTAAATTAGTAATAGTTAGTTACTTAAAAGTTAAAAAATTTGGCGGTGATTCAATCCTTCCAGAGGAACTTGTTTCTTAATCGATAATCCACGCAGAATCTTACTTATTTTTGTTAAATATCAGTTTGTATACCATCATTATCAGGTAATTCTTAAAGGAAGAATTACTAGACAAGAATTAATTATAAAAATTAGATCATGGTGCAGCGTATGAATAAGTTGAAATGAGTTACAATAAGTCTTTTTACACGAAACCTTGAGAGAACTCTCATAGTGAAGGGGGATTTGGTTGTATTGTTAATTTAATAAGTTTACGAGACATTGGTTCTGAGTCATGTACATATCGCCCGTCGCTTTCGTTTATAACGAAATAAGTCGTAACATAGTAGGTGTACCGGAAGGTGTACCTAGAATTAACAAAGTATAGCTTAATAAGGTTAGCATTTCAGTTACGTTGAAAAGGATTATCGTGCAAATCGATTTACTTTGATTATTTAAGTAAACTTGTCATTAGAAATTATTAAAATTGAAATAAGAAAAATAGTTTAAAATAAAAGTATTAAGTAGAGTGTAACGAAAGATTAAAACGGCTAAAGAGTAATAGTACTGTAAAGGAAAGTAAAAGAAAACAAAGATAGTAAGAGTTAAAGTCTGTACCTTGTGTATCAGGGAAAATCTATATAATCCAGTTATAGTGGGTTTCCCGAAATAAAAACAGCTAATTTTTTACAAAAATCGTTGTAAAATCAAGGTTTTGAATTTAAAATTAAAGATGAAACGTCAATCGAGTTTTATTATATCTGGTTTTTCGAGAAAGAGATTCAATCTTATTCTTGCGGAGATACTACGCAATAAATAAATACAGGAGGGACGAGCTTCTTGTAGGGGTACGAGAACAGTTATGTAAAAAGTAAGAGTTTAAATTAGGCTTAAAAGTAGTCATATTAGTAAAGTGTTCTAACTAAACTTAAATCAATAAAATATTTGTTATAACTTTCAGAAATATCGAAAACTTAATCTTAATAATAAAGAGTAAGATGTCATGATTTTATTAGTAAAAATTTAATGTGAGTAAACAATAGTAAAATGATTGTATAAATATAATAAAACTATGGTATTATAAAGGAACTCGGCAAATAATTTCTTTGCCTGTTTAACAAAAACATGTCTGTTTGAAGGTATAAGCAGTCTAGCCTGCCCACTGATATTTATTAAAGGGCCGCGGTATTCTGACCGTGCAAAGGTAGCATAATCGTTAGTTTCTTAATTGGGATCTTGTATGAATGGTTGGACAAGAGAAAATCTGTCTTTATAATTGTTATTGAACTTAACTTTTGAGTGAAAAGGCTCAAATAAATTAGAGGGACGATAAGACCCTATAAAGCTTAATACTAGGAAGCATTAAGCCCAATTTTAAGATTATAAAGGTTTATTGTGTACTTTTTATTATATTGGGGCGATAGAAGTAAAATGATTAGTAACTGCTTCATTTTTAGACAAAGATAAGTGAATAAAGAAGAGTAAAGGATCCTTTATAAAGATTATAAGAGCAAGTTACTTTAGGGATAACAGCGTTATTTTTTTTGAGAGTTCTTATCGAAAAAAAAGTTTGCGACCTCGATGTTGAATTAAAATTTCTTTACAATTGCAGCAGTTGTAAGAGAAGGTCTGTTCGACCTTTAAATTTTTACATGATTTGAGTTCAGACCGGCGTGAGCCAGGTTGGTTTCTATCTTTTAAATAAAAAAGGGGGTATTTTAGTACGAAAGGATTAAGTAGCCGAAATAATTTTATAAATGGTAAACTATTTTGGCAGATGATATGCACTGGACTTAGGATCCTGTTAAATAGAGAATTCTATAAATAGTTAAACGATTAGAGCCTAATTGTTTTGTGACTTTAATGGTTGTTGAGTTTATTAATTTTCTTGTATTAGTGGTGTGTGTCCTAATTGGAGTAGCTTTTGTGACTCTGTTAGAACGTAAAATTTTAGGGTATATTCAGATTCGTAAAGGACCCAACAAAGTTGGGTGGATAGGAATTCTCCAACCTTTTTCTGACGCTGTAAAATTGTTTACTAAAGAACAAATAGTGCCAACGATGTCAAACTTCTTAGTTTATTATATATGTCCGGTGTTTAGGTTGTTTATTTCTTTGCTAGTGTGGGTAGTAGTACCATACGAGACAGGTCTGATAAGGTTTAATCTGAGTATTCTGTTCTTCTTGTGTTGTTTAAGAATTGGAGTCTACTCGACAATAGTAGCGGGGTGGTCCTCCAATTGTAAATATTCTCTATTGGGTAGACTACGAGCAGTGGCCCAAACTATTTCATATGAAGTTAGATTGGCACTGATCTTATTGTCTTTTGTAATACTAATTGGAGGGTTCAACTTGGAGTTGCTTAATAAATATCAAAGGCAACTGTGATTTATTATGGTTAGGTTTCCTTTAGCAATAGTATGATTTAGGTCTTGTTTGGCAGAGACAAACCGAACTCCTTTTGATTTTACAGAGGGTGAGTCAGAGTTAGTATCAGGGTTTAATACCGAGTATGGATCAGGAGGGTTTGCTTTGATCTTTATGGCTGAGTATGCTAGCATTTTGTTTATAAGAGTTCTATTCGTGATCTTCTTTTTAGGGGGAAGACCATTTAGAGTGATATTTTACTTAAAGAGAGTTATAATTGCTTTTATTTTTGTGTGAGTGCGGGGAACTCTACCACGATTGCGATATGATAAATTAATGTATTTAGCGTGAAAGAGTTACTTACCTGTGTCAATTAATTACCTAAGATTTTTCGTTGGATTTAAAATAATGTGCTTTTGTTTAGTTTATAATTAAATTAATATGTTAACATAAGGTCGATTGTTAAGAAAAGATTCTTATTCAGTGCTTTCAAAACACTCGTTTTAATTAAACTAAACAATCAGTTAAGTATTTTATCTCACCAGATTAATAACAGAGGCCTAATTATATAAAACGAAAAATAGGAAACTGTTAGAATCTGTCCAGTAATAATATAAGGGTCTTCTACTGGCCGTGCTCCGATTCATGTTAAAAGCATGATAATAACGATAAATGTTCAAAATAGAACTTGATTAAATGGGTAAAAAACTAATCTCTGGAATTTGGAGACATGAGTGAATGGTAAGATAGCTAAGATAGCTACAGAGGCGGCTAGAGCGATGACTCCTCCTAGTTTATTAGGAATAGAACGTAGGATAGCGTAAGCAAATAAGAAGTACCATTCGGGTTGAATATGAGGAGGGGTTACTAAGGGATTAGCTGGGATAAAGTTATCAGGGTCTCCTAATAGATAAGGGGATAATAAAGTTAAAAACAGGAGAGCAGTTAATATAACAACAAAGCCAACAATATCTTTAAAAGTAAAATAAGGGTGAAACGGAACTTTATCAATCTGGCTCGAAATCCCTAATGGGTTATTGGCCCCAGTCTGATGTAAGAACAAAATATGAATCATAGAGAAAGCAGCAGCTGCAAGAGGCAAAATGAAATGAAAAGAAAAAAATCGAGTTAAAGTAGCATTGTCAACAGAAAACCCCCCTCAAATTCACTGAACTAAATCAGTTCCAATAAATGGAATGGCTGAAAAAAGGTTAGTAATAACCGTTGCACCTCAAAAAGACATTTGTCCTCAAGGTAAGACATATCCTAAGAAAGCTGTAGCCATAATTATAAAAAGAATAACTACATCTACTATTCAGGCATGGAAGTTTATATAAGAACTGAAATAAATACCACGTCCGATATGAATATATAAGCAAATAAAAAAAAAAGAAGCCCCGTTAGCATGTAGTGTTCGTAGAAGTCAACCGTAGTTAACATCTCGACAAATATGAACAACACTAGAAAATGCTAAGTTAATATGGGCAGTGTAATGTATAGCAAGAAACAAACCAGTGGAAATTTGTACGATCAAACACAATCCTAACAAGGAGCCAAAATTCCAAAAGGTAGAGATGTTTCTAGGGAGAGGTATATCAACTAGGGCGTTATTTGCAATCTTGAAAAGAGGGTGTGATTTTCGAAGAGGTGTTGTCATTAATGAATTAGGCGAAGAGGCCCCTTGAATAAACTGACAATTTTTACAACTACGATCAACATTAAAAGAAGGTAAGAAATAATGAAAATAGTAAACCTTATCGAAGGAGTATTATAAATCCAACTGATAATAAAGGGAGTGGAAGTAGAAAAATCTAGGGAAGAGGAAGGCAAGGATGATGGTATTAAAACAAGAAGGGCATCAACAAAGATACAGGATATAGAAAGTAGGAATACAAAAAAGATAAGGGAAGAGAGGGAAGTGACGAAAAAAAATGGTTCATTAGAGGCGATAGAGGCAACGTAGATAAATAATACTAATATTCCACCTAGAAATACTAAAAACAAAATATAAGAGACCCAGAAAGAGTATGTAGAAAAGCCTACAGTTAAAGAAATCAAGATAGTTTGAGTTAGTAGAACTAAGCCTATGGCTAACGGATGGGTGAGTCGGGTAAATAAAACAGAAAGGGAGATTAAGGAAGGAATAGTGAATACTAAAATATCAGAGAATAGTTTAAATTAAAATATTAGTTTTGGGAATTAAAGTTGAAGAAAGGTAATTCTTTTTCTCTGAAGTTTTAAGAAAGTTGGTTTCATTCTTGGTTTACAAGACCAAAGTTTTAGATTAAACTATTAAAACCTAATAATAAGTAATGACAAATCTTGGACTTTTTAGAGTTATCGGACCTTTATTTATATTTTTTTGCGGGCTATGGGGGTTTATTTCATACCATAAGCATTTACTTAACTCTTTATTAAGACTGGAATTTATAATACTCAGGGTCTTTTGGCTTTTAGCTATTCAAAGCGGAAATGTTGGAAGAGAAGTGTATTTTGGTTTGTTCTTTCTTACTTTGGCCGTGTGTGAAGGGGCATTAGGGTTAGCATTATTAGTTTTGATTGTGCGCAGGCATGGTAACGACTATTTTAAAGGATTTAGTATACTAGAATGTTAAAATTATTGGTACCAGTTGTGTTATTGATAAAATTTAGGCGGGATTGACAAGTTAGTCAATTAAGGTTAGGAGTGCTGAGAGGTCTAGTAGGGTTAAGGTGTTATCACAGGATATATAGGTACAGGTTAGGATTTGGACTTGGGTTAGATTTTGTTAGGTATATTATAATTTATCTAAGAGTGTGAATCATATTTTTAATTATTATCGCTAGGGAACGAGTTAAAGCAACCGATAATTTCCAGGCGATGTTTATTATAGTTAACTTGTTTTTACTATTAAGGTTATTAATTACATTTTCTTCTTTAAATTACTTATTGTTTTATATTAGATTTGAAATATCGTTGATTCCCACATTAATTCTAATCCTAGGATGAGGGTATCAGCCTGAGCGTATCCAAGCAGGGATTTATATACTTTTTTATACTTTGACTTTATCTTTGCCTTTACTAGGGTCGTTGCTCTTTTTATATACCAAAGAAGGCAGGTTAACCTTCTTTTTAAGGAGGCCATTAGCAGGCCAAGATTATTTAAGAGTTATCTGGTATTTTAGGAGAGTCCTGGCATTTCTAGTAAAATTACCTATATATGCATTTCATTTATGGTTACCTAAGGCACATGTAGAGGCGCCAGTTGCAGGATCTATGATTTTGGCTGGAGTATTACTTAAACTAGGAGGGTATGGTTTAATTCGAGTCCTAGTGTTGTTTCAAAAGGTGGGACTGAGATTTGCATGGTTATGAGTAAGAGTAAGTCTATTAGGTGGGGTGATAGTTAGATTACTCTGCTTACGACAAGTGGATATAAAATCTTTAATTGCTTATTCATCTGTAGTTCATATGAGAATAGTACTGTCGGGGTTGATAGTGTTTAGGTGGTGAGGGCTGATAGGTGGAATTGTAGTTATGGTAGGGCATGGGTTATGTTCTTCAGGGTTATTTTGTTTAGCTAATATAGTCTACGAACGAGTAGGAAGGCGTAGACTTCTGATTAGAAAGGGGTTGTTGAGGTTTATACCTAGAATAGGGTTATGGTGATTTTTATTAAGTGTAGGGAACATGGCTGCGCCCCCTACTTTAAATTTATTTGGAGAAATTAGTTTAATTGTAGGGTTAGTGAGGTGAAGAAAGTTAAGAATGCTAAGGTTAGCTCTTTTATCATTTTTCGGGGCTTCTTATACTTTATACATGTATAGATTGAGACAGCATGGAAGAATATTTCATGGGTTGTATTCTTGCAGGTCGGGGAAAGTTCGAGAGTACTTAGTACTATTTCTTCATTGGTTACCTCTGAATATTCTAATTTTAAGATTGGATTTGGTTAGAGGGACTTTATGTCCAAATAGAATAATAGGCATAACCTGTTTAAGTAACGGACAATGGTTTGGAAAGTTTATATGCATTATAGGAGAATATTATTTTTGATATCAAATGCAGCGATCTGCTTTGTTATATTCTTAAGTAAAAGATTAAGTGGAGTGAGACACGTAGTAGAATGAGAACTGATAAGAATAAATTCTTTATCTGTAGTATTTGTTTTAGTTTTAGACTGGATTTCTTTACTGTTTTTATCTTTTGTGTTATTAATTTCAGGGAGAGTTATGTATTATAGAGGGAGCTATATAAGGGGTGATAAAAGATTTAACCGGTTTATATATTTGGTATTAGCTTTTGTATTTTCTATAGCTATAATAGTACTCAGTCCAAACTTGATCAGAATTTTATTGGGATGGGATGGGCTAGGATTGGTCTCTTACGCCTTAGTTATTTTTTATCAGAATGAGAAATCAGCTAATGCTGGAATACTAACGATTATATCAAATCGTGTAGGGGATGTGGCAATTTTAATAAGAATTGGGTTAATATCAAATTTAGGTAGGTGAAATTTTTTCTTTTTAGGTGAATATTTAGAGGATAGAAAATGGATTTTATTGAAAATCTTGATAGTAGTGGCTGCTATAACGAAAAGAGCACAAATTCCTTTTTCAGCGTGATTACCAGCAGCAATAGCAGCTCCTACCCCAGTTTCTGCTTTAGTTCACTCATCAACTTTAGTAACCGCGGGGGTGTACTTGATAATCCGATTTAGGGCGGCATTAAGTGGATCTAGAGCTCAGAGAGGGTTGTTAATTATTTCTTGCCTGACAATATTTATAGCTGGTTTAGGCGCTAATTTTGAATATGATTTAAAAAAGATTATTGCCCTGTCAACTTTAAGACAGTTAGGGGTAATATTGAGAATTTTAGCTTTAGGTTATCCTGATTTGTCGTTCTTTCATCTGTTAAGGCACGCTTTATTTAAGGCTTTACTTTTTATGTGTTCCGGAGTTGTAATTCATAGGGTAAGCGGGTACCAGGATATTCGGTTTATAGGTTGTTTAGTGAATAGAATACCTGTAAGAGTATCTTATATAAGAGTTGCAAATTTGGCGCTATGCGGGTTCCCATTTTTAGCGGGATTTTATTCTAAAGATATAATTCTAGAAGTTGCTTTCATAAGGTGAATTAATACTGTTGCGTTAATTTTATACATTTTAGCTACGGGATTGACTGTAAGATACACAAGACGTCTGATTTTCTATAGGTTAAGGGGGGAACACAACCTAAGGTCATTAAGGAATGTAAGGGATGAAGATAAAACTATAACAAATTCTATAACTTTGCTAGGGCTGAGAGCTATCGTAATAGGAGCTATACTGTCTTGGTTATTATTCCCAGAGCCTTATATAATTTGTATAAGCGTAGTGATAAAAAATTTAGTGTTGATAATTACTTTAGTAGGGGCTTTTTTAGGCTATATGCTTAATTTGATGAGTACGAGGTTTATACTAAAATCTTTAGAAAATTATAAATATGTAGTAATATTCGGCTCTATATGATTTATACCTTTTTTAAGAACTAAGAAAGTTAGGGATTTAAGTTTAAAGAGAGGGGCAAGGATAGAAAAATTAATAGACAAAGGATGGTATGAGCACCTCGGAAGGCAAGGTTTATATTTCATATTCTCGAATATATTTATAATTTTAAATAAACTTCAATTAAACAGAATTAAAGTCTTTATAAAAATGTTTGTAGTGAGGGTTTTGATTATAACGTTTGTTCTTATTTAAAATGAGAGGGTATTATAGAAGAGGTTAAATGGTAAATCATAACCTCTGGCTTAAAAAAGTTTATATAATTCATATAGGATATTGCGTTGAAGCTGCAAAAGAGACAAGTTTTTGTCTATAGACACATCTGGATAGTTTAAAAAAAACGTTGGCTTGTGGCGCTTAAGATGTAAAATATTACTCTAGGTAAAGTTTTTAGAAAGCCGATGTTTCAGTTTTGCAACGAAAATGCAAAGTGTTGGTTACACCATAAAAACAGGAGTATAAACGGAATTTAACCGCTTGGAATAAGGTTAGAAGCTTTGAACCTTGTCATAACACCCCTGTTATCTTGATAGGAATAAAATAATTCAATTTTACCATTAACAGTGATACACCTCTAAGTTTTGGTTTCTATCAAAAATTAGAAGGCTTTGAGCCTAAAATTTAGGTCGAAACTAAATGCAATAATTCGCTTTCTAATTTATTGGTAAAACCAGTTTAAGAAAACTCTTTATGAATGCAACTCATATGTCATATATTGACTATGGTCTTATTACGATCATTCTAAAGCTCCTTGATATCATTCGTAGTAAAGACCTGCTAAAAGGATAATCAGAAAGACTATTCTGGTGAAGACCCAAGAAAAAATGTTAGTAAGGGTTAAAGTCGAGGCGATAGGTAAAAGAAGGGTAATCTCTACATCAAAGATTAAAAAAATGACAGCGATTAAAAAGAACCGAAGAGAGAACGGTAATCGCGCTGAACCTTTAGGGTCAAATCCACATTCATAGGGGGAGTTTTTTTCTCGGTCTATAATGGTCTTTTTTGCTAGTAAAGTAGCTAAAATTATAACTACGGAAGAAACAAGGAAGATAATAAGAGAGAACAAAAGCATTGTAAAGATTATTTTTTCTAAGAGTTTAGACCTTCTGATTGGAAGTCAGATATACTATTATACTAAAAAAATTAACCTCCTCATCAATAGATAAAAATGTATAAGAAAAGTCACACTACATCTACGAAATGTCAATACCAAGCAGCCGCTTCAAAGCCTAAATGGTGGGCAGAAGAAAAGTGACATTTATAGAGACGTAAAAAGCATACGGCTAAGAAAGAAGTACCAATAATAACGTGTAGACCATGAAAACCGGTGGCAACGAAAAAAGTTGATCCAAATACTGAATCTGCAATAGTGAAAGGGGCTTCAATGTATTCAAACGCCTGAAGCATTGTAAAGTAAATGCCTAAGATAATAGTCAGCCCAAGTCTTTGAATAGATTGTGTGTAATTAGATTCTATAATAGCATGGTGGGCTCAGGTAACTGTTGCTCCGGAAGAGAGTAAGATAGTTGTGTTAAGAAGAGGGATTTGAAATGGGTTAAAAGGTTGGATCCCTATAGGTGGTCAATATATTCCAATCTCTACTGTAGGGGATAGTCTTCTGTGAAAAAAAGCTCAAAAAAAAGAGAAAAAGAATAAGACTTCAGAAACAATGAATAAAATTATACCTCAACGAAGGCCCTTTATAACTGTTACTGTATGAAGTCCTTGATAAGTCCCTTCACGGGTCACGTCCCGTCATCACTGAATTATAGTTAAAATCGTGGCGACGAGTCTTAACAGAAGAAGATTCATATTGTATTGGTGAAACCATTTTACTAACCCAGTAGTTAATATTATTGCACTAATAGAGCCAGTTAAAGGTCAAGGGCTTATGTCTACTAGGTGATAAGGATGAAAACCGTGAGATGATGTCATTAGTTAATTTCACCTGTGTATAAGGTCCTCAATACAGCAAACACATAGGATTGAATAACTGCAACAGCAGATTCTAAAACTAAAAGTAGAATTTGGGCAAAGATTAAAAAAAAGAGAATAGATAGAGATAATGAAGGACCTGTGCTTCCTAGTAATGTTAATAATAAATGGCCTGCGATCATATTAGCAGCAAGGCGGATAGCTAAAGTTCCAGGACGGATGACATTTCTAATAGTTTCAATAAGAACTATAAAAGGTATAAGAGCAAAAGGCGTTCCTTGGGGTACTAAGTGAGCAAATATATGTTTTATATGCTGAGTTCAACCAAAAATTATAAGGGTGAATCATAAGGGTAAAGACAAAGAAAGAGTTATTACTATGTGTCTAGATCTAGTAAAGACATAAGGCAAAAGGCCTAGGAAATTATTGAAGACAATTAGACTAAAAATAGCAATAAACAAGATAGTAACTCCTACATGTGAAGGTAGAAGTAGGGCTTTAAATTCTTTATGTAGAGTTTGAATAATCTTCCTCCACAACAAGGACCAGCGGGAAGGGGAAGCTCAATATAAGTAAGGTAAAAATATTAATCCCAACAGAGTGGAAAGTCAGTTAGTCGAAAAATTGAAGATTCTAGATGTAGGTTCAAAAATCGAGAAAAGGTTTGTTATAATCTTCAGGGTTTGAAATTAGAATGGTAGGAATTAGAAGTCCTCTGTATTTTCTCAAAAGGTTTAATAAAATAATTAAGAATAAAAAATAGAAGGAGTGTAAGACCGAAAAAGAAAAATATATAAAGTCAGTAAATAGGGGCTATTTGTGGCATTAAGAAATGTCTAAAAGACTACTTAAGCATGACAAGCAAATGTTATGATTTAACTAATTTCTTCACCAGAAGTAGGCGCAAAATTACTATAATAGGATTAAAAGGCCTATACTTACTTTCAGTCACCTGGCGAGTCTTCAACTGATAGGGAAATTCAATTCAAGAAGGAGTCAATAGAAGTGCTTTCAATTACAATAGGCATGAACCTATGATTTGCTCCACAGATCTCTGAACACTGGCCGTAGAATAAACCTGGTCGGTTGATTATAAATCTAGTTTGGTTTAAACGTCCAGGAATGGCGTCAGCTTTCACTCCTAAAGATGGGACAGTTCAAGAATGGATGACATCTGCAGCGCTGATGAGAACTCGAATCTGAGTGTTTATAGGGAGAACAGTGCGGTTATCAACATCTAAAAGCCGGAATCCAGAATCCTCTAACTCATTGGTTGGAATTATATAGGAGTCAAACTCTATTTGGAGGAAATCTGAGTACTCGTAGCTTCAATATCACTGGTGACCAATTGTCTTTAAAGTTATAGAAGGGTTGTTAACTTCATCTAGAAGATATAGTAGGCGCAAGGAGGGTAAGGCAATAAAAATAAGAATAACAGCTGGAATAGAAGTTCAAATTACTTCAATTGGCTGGTTCTCTAATATATATCGGTTAATAAAGGAATTGAAAAACAAGGTGGAAAGTATATACCCTACGAAAGTAACAATTAAAACAATAACAAGTATGATATGATCGTGAAAAAAGATCAACTGTTCTATAAGAGGGGAGGCTCTATCTTGGAAGCCTAAATATGCTCATGTTGCCATAAGTAGTTCTGAAAGAAAAAAAATTTTTCCTAATAGGAGCTTAAATCCTATACATCTATCTGCCATTTCAGAAGTTAGTAATTATAGGAATTTCTATGTAAGAATGATCTGCGGGAGGATACTCATGCTTTCATTCGATAGAAGAGGGAAGTGAGGGGGTAAAAATGACTGGGCGATTAGAAGCCAGGGCTTCTCAAATAATAAGTAGAAACCCAAGAGCAGCAACAAAAGAGATCATTGACCCTAGGGATGACACGATGTTTCAAGTCGCATAGGCGTCAGGGTAATCGGAGTATCGACGAGGTATACCATTAAGGCCTAGGAAATGTTGGGGAAAGAAGGTTAAATTAACACCAATAAAGGTTACTAAGAAATGTATCTTCAGCCATTTAGGATTTAAAGATAAACCCGTCATTAAGGAAAATCAGTGAGCGATACCGGCGAAAATACCGAAGACGGCCCCTATAGACAGGACATAGTGAAAATGAGCTACTACGTAGTAAGTGTCGTGAAGAATAATATCTAGAGAAGAATTTGCTAAGACAACACCAGTAAGACCTCCTACAGTAAAAAGAAAAATAAAGCCGAGAGCTCATAGTAGAGAAGGAGAATAATTGATCTGGGAGCCGTGTAGGGTACTTAATCACCTGAAGATTTTAATACCGGTAGGGATAGCAATGATCATAGTGGCAGATGTAAAATAGGCTCGAGTGTCTACATCTATACCAACGGTAAATATATGATGAGCTCAAACAATAAAGCCTAAGATACCAATAGCGAGTATAGCATAAATTATTCCAAGAGTACCAAAAGATTCCTTCTTTCCTGATTCCTGCCTGACAATATGAGAGATCATACCGAAGGCGGGTAAAATAAGAATATATACTTCAGGGTGACCAAAGAATCAAAATAAATGTTGGTAAAGTACTGGGTCACCACCACCAGCAGGATCAAAGAAAGAGGTATTAAGGTTGCGATCTGTAAGAAGTATCGTAATAGCCCCTGCTAAAACGGGTAAGGATAAAAGTAGGAGGATAGCAGTAATGAAGACCGCTCAAACAAATAAAGGTATTTGATCTATTGTTATACCATATGAACGTATATTGATAACAGTAGTTATAAAGTTAACTGCGCCTAGGATAGAGGAAACCCCAGCAAGATGAAGGGAAAAAATCCCCAAGTCCACAGAAGCTCCTGCGTGAGCGATAGCCGCTGCCAAAGGAGGATATACTGTTCAACCAGTACCAACACCTCTTTCTACTATACTACTTGTTAATAATAAGGAAAGTGAAGGAGGAAGTAGTCAAAATCTTATGTTGTTTATACGAGGGAAGGCTATATCAGGAGCTCCTAATATAAGGGGAACTAGCCAGTTTCCAAATCCACCAATCATGATGGGTATAACTATGAAGAAAATTATAACGAAAGCATGAGCAGTAACAACTACATTATAAATCTGGTCGTTGCCAATCAACCTACCTGGTTGACTTAACTCAGCTCGAATAATCAAACTTAAGGAAGTACCTACTATACCAGCTCAAGCTCCGAAGATAAAATATAGGGTACCGATATCTTTATGATTTGTAGAAAAGAGTCATCGTTGCAT